GATCGAATCGCTTTTTCGAGAAATACGAGCCATCTAAGTCATACAAGTAAAGAGATCTATTCATTGATAAGAAAAGTGAAGATAAGAAAAGTGAAAGAGGATGGGGTTGTGGACGGGGATGGGGTTGTGGACGGGGATGGGGTTGTGGACGGGGATGGGGTTGTGGACAGGGATGGGGTTGTGAACAGGGCTGGGGGTGTGGACAGGGATGGGGTTATGAACGGGGGTTGGGCTGATGATCAAGTAGAATCCTGGGTCGCAAGAAGTGAGTGGATTGATGATGAAGAAAGAGAATTCTTGGTTCAGTTCTGCACCTTAACGACAGACAAAAGGATTGAGATTGATCAAATTCTATGGAGTCTGACTCATAGTGATCATTTCTCAAAGAATGACTCTGGTTATCAAACGATTGAACAACCGGGAGCAAATTACTTACGGGACTTAGTTGACATTCATAAAAAGTCTCTAATGAATTATGAGTGCAATACATCCTGTTTAGCGGAAAGACGGATATTCCTTGCTCATTATCAGACAATCACTTATTCACAAACCCCGTGTGGGGCTAATAGTTTTGATTTCCCATCTCCTGGAAAATCCTTTTCGCTCCGCTTAGCCTTACCCCCCGCTAGGGGTATTTTAGTGATAGGTTCTAGAGGAACTGGACGATCCTATTTGGTCAAATACCTAGCGACAAACTCTTATGTTCCTTTCATTACGGTATCTACGGACAGGTTCCGCAAGCCTGTAGATGATTTTTATGATGTTAAAGATGAAGAGTACGAGGTTCATTTTAAGACTTATATTAATACGGATGCTAATAGTTCTTTTGAGTATGGTCCTCCTCCTTCTCGGCCTCTTGGTTTTGGTGAGGAGGCGGAGATTGAGCTTGTGCCTATTGTTAAGGGCCTTGTGGCTAGCATTCTTAACATTCTTCGTAGTCTTGGTCATGTGGGAAATGGTATTGGTGATAGTTTTATTGAGGATTTTGATCTTGGGGCTCGTTGGTTTGATCTTGGGGCTCGTTATGATCTGAATCGTGATGAGGGTGAGATTGATGAGAGTCAGATTGTGATGAGGGTGAGATTGATGAGAGTCAGATTGATGATAGGGAGATTGATGATAGGGAGATTGATAGGCATATGACTAATAGGCTGGAAGGGTTAACTGGGTGGGATTTGATAGCTACGAAGCTGTTGCAGGGACTAGACCACCAATCTTATATCAACCTTCAATTCGAATTAGCAAAAGCAATGTCTCCTTGCATAATATGGATGCCAAATATTCATAATCTGCGTTGGTGGGAGTCGGATTGCTTATCCCTCGGTCTATTAGTGAACCATCTCTCCGGGGGTTGTGAAAGATGTTCCACTAAAAATCTTCTTGTTATTGCTTCGACTCATATTCCCCAAAAGGTGGATCCCACTCTAATAGGTCTGAATAAATTAAATACGTGCATTAAGATACGAAGGCTTCCTATTCCACACCAACGAAAGCACTTTCTCACTCTTTCATATACTAGGGGATTTCGCTTGGAAAAGAAAATGTTTCATACTAATAGATTGGGGTACATAACCATGGGTTCCAGTGCACGAGATCTTGCAGCACTTACCAACGAGGCCCTATCGATTAGTATTACACAGAAGAAATCAATTATAGACACTAATACAATTCTATCTGCTGTTCATAGACAAACTTGGGATTTTCAATCCCAGGTAAGGTGGTCTCAGGATCGGAGGATCTTTTTGTATCAGATAGGAAGGGCTGTAGCACAAAATGTACTTCTAAGTAATTGCCTCATAGATCCTATATTTCTCTATATCACGCAGAACTTACGGAAGGAAGGGCATTCTTATTTGTACAAATGGTACTTCGAACTTGGAACGAGCATGAAGAAATTAACGATACTTCTTTATCTTTTGAGTTGTTCTGCCGGATCGGTCGCTCAAACTCTTTGGTCTCTACCCGGACCCGACACTGGGATCACTTCTTATAGACCCGCTGAGGATGATTCTGAGCTAGTTCATGGCCTATTAGAAGTAGAAGGCGCTCTGGTGGGAGACTCACGGACAGAAAAGGATTGCAGTCAGTTTGATAATGATCGAGTGACTTTGCTTCTTCGGCCCGAACCAAGGAATCCCTTAGATATGATGCAAAATGGATATTTTTCTATCCTTGATGCGGGATTTCTCTATCAAGGATCCGAAGTGGGGTTGGAAGACTGGGAAGGAGTCCTCGACCCGGAACAGGAGTTCGTCACTAACATAGTTTGGGCTCCTACAATATGGAGCCCTTTGGACTTTCTATTGGATTGTATCGACATTCCCAATGAATTGGGATTTCCCTTCTATGGGTCTGATGGAGCGTATGCTGGAGAGGGTGATGGAGAGTATCCTGAAGCGGATGAAGAGGCTAAGGAAGAGTATTATGATGAACAGTATGAGCTTCACGAGGATGATGAAGAGGTTGATAAAGGGGGTGATGAAGCGTATGATGAACAGTA